GAACATATCTTGTTAAACCACCCATAAGAACCATATTCTGACTTTTATCTGGTGAATATCCAACAATAGGTTCCATTGAATGAATAATAGATCCGGATCCCAAAAACAATAAAGCTTTTGAATAGGCATGAGTGATCAAATGGAATAAAGCAGCTCGATAAGAACCTATACCTAGAGCTAACATAATATAACCCAATTGAGACATTGTAGAATAGGCTAAGCTTTTTTTAATGTCTCTTTGAGCAAGGGCCAAAGTAGCCCCTAATAATAGTGTTATTACACCTATTAAAGAAATGAAATTCATTATATAAGGTATGACTATGAAAAGAGGAAGAAGCCGAGCTACAAGAAAAATTCCTGCTGCTACCATAGTAGCAGCGTGTATAAGAGCCGAAATAGGAGTGGGTCCTTCCATAGCATCAGGTAACCATACGTGAAGGGGGAATTGTGCGGATTTAGCAACTGCACCGACGAATAATAAAGAAGCACACAAGGTAGCAAATAAAGAATTGACCCCATTATTCTGGATTAAGTTATTAGTTATTTCAAGCAAATACCGAAATTCGAAACTACCTGTTATCCAATAAAAACCTAAGATTCCTAACAATAAACCAAAATCCCCTACACGATTAGTTACAAAAGCTTTTTGACAAGCACTTGCTGCAATTGGTCGTGTGAACCAAAAACCTATTAATAAATAAGAACACATTCCCACAAGTTCCCAAAAAATATAAATTTGTATCAAATTTGAACTAGTAACTAATCCCAGCATAGAAGTATTAAAAAAACTCATATAAGCAAAAAATCTCAAATATCCTTGATCGTGATACATATACTTGTCACTATAAATAAGAACCATGATTCCAACAGTAGTAATTAGTATTGACATAATAGAAGTAAGTGGATCGATCAAGTATCCAAACTCTAAGGAAAAATCATTATTGATGGTCCAAGACCATAGATATTGATAGATAAAACTTCCATTTATTTGTTGAATAGACAGATTGGCTGAAAACACCATAGCTATACTTAAGAGTAAAACACTAGGAAAAGCCCACATGCGGCGAATATTTTTTGTTGCTGTCGGAATAAGTAGAAGTCCAAATCCTATTGACATAGTAACTGGAAGTGGAAGAAAAGGTATTATCCACGCATATTGATATGTATGTTCCATAAGAAAAGAACCTCTTTTTTCTTATAATTACAAATTGTTCTCGATTCACCAATTCTTATCTTTTTTATCCTTTTAGAAAGGATAAATAATAAAAGAAATCAACAAAAAAAATATCTGAAAAAAAAAGTCAAATATTGGGATTCTTAATTATTCTGATTTTTTTTTCCCTCATTTCATTTATATATGTGATGTGTGATGTGCGCGCATACGTATATGTGATATGTGATATATATATCACATATACATGTATATATAAATATATTTGTATTATATATATTTATATGTTAAAGTAAAAAAACAATATATATTAAAAAGAATATATTAAAAATAATTATCCACATACACGAAATAAGTATAGATAATAACTAAAAAGAACGATCCATTTTGAAGAATACATGTCTTTCACATACAACTATAAAAGGAGGAACCCCCCTTTTTTGA